TACTCATATGCTATCTAAACTAAGAAATTAGATTAGGCGATATTCGTACCTGTGGGAATTAAGGTCTCTCCAATTTCACTGGTATCATAATTTCTGAATTTATGCGCAAATAAAAATTTAGGAAAGGAAGTTTTCGAATCACTGACTCAGGTCCATTGTCGAATCCTACTCAGCGGAATATGGGGGTACTTATGGCAGAACGGGTCGATCTGGTCTTTCACAATAAAGTGATAGATAGAACTGCTATGAAACGACTTATTAGCAGATTAATAGATCATTTCGGAATGGCATATACATCACATATCCTGGATCAAATGAAGACTTTGGGTTTTCAGCAAGCCACTGTTACATCTATTTCATTAGGAATAGATGATCTTTTAACAATACCATCTAAGGGATGGTTAGTCCGAGACGCTGAACAACAAAGTTTTTTTTTGGAGAAACACCATCATTATGGGAATGTACATGCGGTAGAAAAATTACGTCAATCTATTGAGATATGGTATGCCACAAGCGAATATTTGAGACAAGAAATGAATCCTAATTTTCGGATGACTGATCCTTCTAATCCAGTCCATCTAATGTCCTTTTCGGGAGCTAGAGGAAATGCATCTCAAGTACATCAATTAGTAGGTATGAGAGGATTAATGTCGGATCCCCAAGGACAAATGATTGATTTACCTATTCAAAGCAATTTGCGTGAAGGACTCTCTTTGACAGAATATATAATTTCCTGCTACGGAGCCCGCAAAGGAGTAGTGGATACTGCTGTACGTACATCAGATGCTGGATATCTCACGCGTAGACTTGTTGAAGTGGTTCAACACATTATTATACGTAGAATAGATTGTGGTACTATCCAAGGTATTTCCGTGCGTCCTCGAAATGAGATGACAGAAAGAATTTTTGCCCAAACACTAATTGGTCGTGTATTAGCAGACGATATATATATAGGTCTACGATGTATTGCCACTAGGAATCAAGATATTGGGATTGGGCTTATCAATCGATTCATAACTTTTCGAGCACGACCAATATATATTCGAACCCCCTTTACTTGCAGAAGCACATCTTGGATCTGTCAATTATGTTATGGTCGGAGTCCCACTCATGGTGACCTAGCCGAATTGGGAGAAGCTGTAGGTATTATTGCGGGTCAATCGATTGGGGAACCGGGGACTCAACTAACATTAAGAACTTTTCATACCGGTGGAGTATTTACAGGTGGTACTGCCGAACATGTACGGGCTCCTTCTAATGGAAAAATAAAATTTAATGAGGATTTTGTTCATCCTACGCGTACCCGTCATGGGCATCCTGCTTTTTTATGTTCTATAGATTTATATGTAATTATTGAGAGTCGGAGTGTTATCCATAATGTGAATATTCCGCCAAAGAGTTTGATTTTAGTTCAAAATAATCAATATGTAGAATCAGAACAAGTGATTGCTGAGATTCGTGCGGGAACGTCCACTTTTCATTTTAAAGAGAAAGTCCGAAAACATATTTACTCTGAATCAGAGGGAGAAATGCACTGGAGTACGGGTGTCTACCATGCACCCGAATATACATATGGTAATGTTCATCTATTACCAAAAACAAGTCATTTATGGATATTAGCAGGAGGCTCGCGCAGATCCAGTATAATGTCTTTTTCGATCCACAAGGATCAAGATCAAATTAATGCTCATTCTTTTTCTGTCGAAGACAAATATATCTCTGACCTCTCAATGACTAATGATCGAGTAAGACGTAAATTGTTGGATACTTCTAGTAAAAAAGATATGGAAATCATTGATTATTCAATATCTAATCGAATCATATCCAATGGTAAGTGGAATTTAATATATCCGTCTATTCTCCAAGAGAATTCAGATTTCTTAGCGAAAAGGCGAAAAAATAGATTCATCATCCCATTAAAATATGATCAAGAATGGCAAAAAGAACTTATATCCTGTTTTGGTATTTCAATTGAAATACCCATAAATGGTATTTTACGTAGAAATAGTATTCTTGCTTATTTTGATGATCCACGATACAGAAGAAGCAGTTCAGGAATTACTAAATATGGGACTGCGGAGGTAGATTCAATCATAAAAAAAGAGGATTTGATTGAATATCGAGGAACAAAAGAATTGAGTCTGAAATACCAAATGAAAGTAGATCGGTTTTTTTTCATTCCCGAAGAAGTGCATATTTTACCTGGATCCTCGTCCATAATGGTCCGGAACAATAGTATCATTAGAGTATATACACGACTTGCTTTAAATAAAAGAAGTCGAATAGGCGGATTAGTTCGAGTGGAAAGAAAAAAAAAAAGTATTGAACTGAGAATCTTTTATGGAGATATTCATTTTCCTGGAGAGACAGATAAGATATCCAGGCACTGCGGCATTTTGATACCGCCAGTAACAGGAAAAAAAAAAAATTCTAAGGAATCAAAAAAATTGAAAGATTGGATCTATGTCCAGCGGATCACACCCACCAAGAAAAAGTATTTTGTTTCGGTTCGGCCCGTAGTCACATATGAAATAGCCGACGGGATAAATTTAGCAACACTTTTTCCTCAGGATCTCTTGTGGGAAAAGGATGATGTCCAACTTCGAATTGTCAATTATATCCTTTATGAATATGGCAAGTCAATTCGAGGAATTTATAACACAAGTATTCAATTAGTTCGGACTTGCTTAGTATTAAATTGGGACCAAAAACAAAACGGTTCAAAAAAAGAGGTTTATGCCTCCTTTGTTGAGGTAAGGGCAAATGATCTAATTCGTGATTTCATAAGAATTGAGTTAGTCAAAGTCAAGTCCACTCTTTCATATAGCGGAAAAAGATATAATATAACAGATTCGGGATTGATTCCCAATAAGGGGCTAGATCGCGCCAATATCAATCCCTTTCATTCCAAGGCGAAGTTTCAATTACTTACCCAACAGCAAGGAACTATTGGTACGTTGTTGAATCAACATAAGGAATCCCAATCTTTTATAATTTTGTCATCATCCAACTGTTTTCGAATTAGTCCATTCAAGGGTTCGAAATATAACAATGCGATATTGGATCCCCTAATCCCAATTAGGTATTTGTTGGGTCCCTTAGGTACTATTGTACCTAAAATAACGAATTTTTATTCATCTTACCATTTATTAACTCATAATCAAATCTCGTTAAAGAAATATTTACTACTTAACAATTTTAAGCAGACTTTTAAAGTACTTCAAATATTTAAATATTGTTTAATGGATGAAAATAGAAGAATTTATAATCCCAATTCATGCAGTAATATAATTTTGAATCCATTCCATTTAAATTGTTGTTTTCTTCATCACGATTCTGGTGAAGAGACATCCACAATAATTTGCCTTGGGCAATTTATTTGTGAAAATGCATGTTTATTCAAATATGGGCCACACATAAAAAAATCTGGTCAAATTTTAATTGACCATGTTGACTCCTTAGTTATAAGATCGGCTAAGCCTTATTTGGCTACCCCAGGAGCAACAGTTCATGGTCATTATGGAGAAATCCTTTATGAAGGAAAGACACTAGTTACCTTTATATATGAAAAATCAAGATCTGGTGACATAACGCAGGGTCTTCCAAAAGTGGAACAGGTCTTAGAAGTGCGTTCAATTGATTCAATATCGATGAACCTCGAAAAGAGAGTCGAAAGTTGGAACGAACGTATACCAAGAATTCTTGGAATCCCCTGGGGATTCTTAATTGGAGCTGAGCTAACCATAGCCCAGAGTCGTATCTCTTTGGTTAATAAAATTCAAAAGGTTTATCGATCTCAGGGAGTACAGATCCATAATAGACATATAGAGATCATTGTACGTCAAATAACATCAAAAGTGTTGGTTTCAGAAGATGGAATGTCTAATGTTTTTTCACCCGGAGAATTAATCGGATTGTTGCGAGCGGAACGAGCGGGACGTGCTTTAGACGAAGCGATCAATTATCGGGCAATCTTATTGGGAATAACGAGGACATCCCTGAGTACTCAAAGTTTCATATCCGAAGCGAGTTTTCAAGAAACCGCTCGAGTTTTAGCAAAAGCCGCTTTACGAGCTCGTATTGATTGGTTGAAAGGACTGAAAGAGAACGTTGTTCTGGGGGGGCTTATTCCTGTTGGTACTGGATTCAAAAAATTAGTACACCATTCAAGGGAAAATAAAAATATTTATTTGGAAATCAAAAGGAAAAATTTATTCGAGTTGGAAATGGGAGATATTTTGTTATACCATAGAGAATTATGTGCTCCAAACAATTTTTATGGGACATCACAACAACCATTTACGCGATTTTCCTAAGAAGAGATTCATTCTTTTTACTTTAACTATTTGGTTAGGTTGGTCCAATTATTTATATTAATTTAGTAATAAAAAAATAAGTAATTAAAATAAATGAATGGTTTGGGCTATATATCAAGGGTCAATCCACGGTAGAAGGTTCCGTCGGAACAATTATTTATTTCAGGGTATCTTGTCGCTTAAAAAAAAAAAATAAAGAGGAAGTGTGGGGAAATGCGGGGAAAAATGATAAAAAGATATTGGAACATCAATTTAGGAGAAATGATGGAAGCGGGAGTGCACTTTGGTCATGGTACTCGAAAATGGAATCCTAGAATGGCCCCTTACATCTCTGCAAAGCGTAAAGGTATTCATATTATAAATCTTACGAGAACTGCTCGTTTTTTAGCAGAAGCCTGTGATTTAGTTTTTAATGCAGCAAGTAGTGGAAAAACCTTTTTAATCGTTGGTACCAAAAAGAAAGTAGCGGATTTAGTAGCATCAGCTGCAATAGGGGCTCGGTGTCATTATGTTAATAAAAAGTGGCTCGGTGGTATGTTAACGAACTGGTCCACTACGGAAACGAGACTTAATAAGTTCAGGGACTTAAGAGCAGAACAAAAGATGGGGAAACTCAACCATCTTTCCAAAAGAGATGCAGCAATGTTGAAGAGAAAATTATCTACCTTGCAAACGTATTTGGGTGGGATCAAATATATGACAGGGTTACCCGATATTGTAATCATCGTTGATCAGCAAGAAGAATATACAGCTCTTCGAGAATGTGTCATTTTAGGGATTCCCACTATTTGTTTAATTGATACAAATTGTGACCCGGATCTCGCAGATATTTCGATTCCAGCTAACGATGATGCTATAGCTTCAATTCGATTCATTCTTAACAAATTAGTATTCGCAATTTGCGAGGGTCGTTATAGCTATATAAGAAATCGTTGATTATGATTAAGAATAATAAAATTAATTAATTGTTTGGGAACTCGATCGATTTATTGGATCGGTTACTATTCTTGAACTTCAAAAAGAGATAGAGATAAAAATGGGGATATTTATATTATGTTATGTGATTTTTTAGTATCCTAAAATTTCAATTTATTGGTATCCTAAATTCAATTTGTATTAAAAGATGATTAATGTTGGTGAGTTGAGAAAGAGATGGTTGAATCAAAATAATTTTTTAAGTTCGATTTATATCAGAGGACAATATGAATGCTATACCATGTTCCATTAAAATACTCAATGGGTTATACGATATATCGGGTGTAGAAGTAGGCCAACATTTATATTGGCAAATAGGAGGTTTACAAATCCATGCCCAAGTACTTATCACTTCTTGGGTCGTAATTGCTATCTTATTAGGTTCAGTCATCATAGCAGTTCGGAATCCACAAACAATTCCGACCGACGGACAGAATTTCTTCGAATATGTCCTTGAATTTATTCGAGACTTGAGTAAAACTCAGATTGGAGAAGAATATGGCCCTTGGGTTCCCTTTATTGGAACTATGTTCCTATTTATTTTTGTTTCTAACTGGTCAGGTGCTCTTTTACCTTGGAAAATTATACAATTACCTCATGGGGAGTTAGCTGCGCCCACGAATGATATAAATACTACTGTTGCTTTAGCTTTACTCACGTCAGTGGCATATTTTTATGCGGGTCTTACCAAAAAAGGATTGGGATATTTCGGGAAATACATCCAACCAACTCCAATACTTTTACCAATTAACATCCTAGAAGATTTTACAAAACCTTTATCTCTTAGTTTTCGACTTTTCGGGAATATATTGGCTGATGAATTAGTAGTTGTTGTTCTTGTTTCTTTAGTACCTTCAGTAGTTCCTATCCCCGTTATGTTTCTTGGATTATTTACAAGTGGTATTCAAGCTCTTATTTTTGCAACTTTAGCCGCGGCTTATATAGGTGAATCCATGGAGGGTCATCATTGATTAGCTTTTTTAATAGTCTTTTTTCACTTACCCGAAGTCATGCATGATTCCAAATACGCACTTGGTTGGGCAACATAATACATAGATATTTGTATCTATATATGTATGGATGACCTAATCTCGTAGGAGGGAAGACAGACGATATTACGGAATTGGAAAAATATGGGTTAGGGGGTCAAGTCAAACTAGATATATGTAATGTCTATAAGTCTAACCCTTACATATGTTTCGAAGAATGATTCTAAAATCCAATTCAATATAAAAATAAAATGCAGGTGGTTTACATTATGGAAGAAACAAATGTATATGTGATATTAGATATTTACTAGTTATATAGGGATTATTCCTATGGACTATATATTATATATTTTTATATTTTATTTATTCCTAATTTCTTTCCCAGTATATTATTAATATCTATTTATATATTTATATTATTACTATAATACTATTTATTATTACTATATTGAATGTTGATTCTTTTATTTTTTTTTTTTTTTTAACCACACTGCATTTCGTTTAGATGGATTACAATACAATATAAGTCTTTCTTTATTCGTCTGTAATTGTAATTGTAGATTGAATGAAAAAACAGATGAACGTACGGATATAGAAAGTAAGTAAAGAACGAAGAATTGAATGAAAGAATGGTTCGAAACTAAGAAATGCAATAAGTAGAACTATATGCATATGAGTTTACAAAGATTTGATCTTTGGGTAGAAACTAAAAAAAAAAAAAAGAGATATCGAAGTCATTCTGATGATTAACTAATATTATAATTTCAATTCAGAGTTTTTAATTACTTTGACCCGATAGATCGTAGTGATAAAATAAGTAATAATGCATTGGTTGATTGTATCATTAACCATTTATTTTTTTGTACGAGGAACTTACTATGAATCCACTGATTTCTGCCGCTTCCGTTATTGCTGCTGGATTGGCCGTAGGGCTTGCTTCCATTGGACCTGGAGTTGGCCAAGGTACTGCTGCGGGCCAAGCTGTAGAAGGTATTGCGAGACAACCAGAAGCGGAAGGTAAAATACGAGGTACTTTATTGCTTAGTCTAGCTTTTATGGAAGCTTTAACAATTTACGGACTGGTCGTGGCATTAGCACTTTTATTTGCAAATCCTTTTGTTTAATTTAATCCTAAAATTATAAATGTGAAAACGTACGTTATGCGCTTCTTTCTTAGTCTTAGTTTATTTTATTAACTTGGACTTGCCGTTTGCTTCTTC